CCATTCTATCAGAAAAAAGATTGCTTTTTTGAACAACACTCTATTTAAGAGTGTAATATTGGATAGAATGTGATTCTTTTTTCTAATTTTTACTGATTCTTCTCTGAATCATATTTTTTTTTTTCACAAACTGAATTACGTTCGAATGATACGTAGATGTAACTTAATCTATTTGTGATCCAGATTAGATGGGAATATAGATCACAATAGTTTGAATAAAAAAAGTAGGACGGTCTTTCATTGTATGCCCCATCCCTCTGATATACATATTGAAGTGAATTACTTAGAAAAAACGGAAGTGCCATATCTATTTGAATTTTCAATGATGCTGAAATATGAAGGAAAAGCCCCTATATTCCCTATCTATTATTCCCTCTCCCTTAAACTTAAATGAGGTAGTCAAATTATTAATTCTCTGTCGATTTTTGAATTCTAAACAAGAGGGGGTTCTTGGTACTAATTGAATTCAATCAACGGGATTAAGCCACCGGGTGTGTTGGGGTAAAATAAAAAATAGGAACAACAACTTAATCTGGACCTATTTTGTTTGGCTTTGTACCTATATTATCTCCTCTAGCATCCCGTCAAAGAGGATCCTTTTTTATTTATGATTGATCATCCCCATAGAATTGGGGGGGTGGATAGAACTTAATCAGCAACGAAAGGTATCCATTTTAATATCTGTATCTGTATGAATCTCATTAACAAACGATCGAGTAAATTACATATGTAACAGATCTATTTTCTTTGAACCTCATTTTTAGGCATTTTTTCTTTGGCTCTTATGAAAATAGTTGCAAATCGCTGTAACATTTGAGGCGGGGGGTCATTCATACATTCTATTTCATTTTTTTATGGAAAGGTTACAGAAAATTTACTGAACCTCAAGTCAAATACTATGTATGTATTGTTATCGTTCTATTTCAGTAACAACGGTGTTTCTATTTTTGTGAAAAAGATTTGTGATCCCTTAAATTTTAAAAATATTAAATTATAAAATTAGAAAATATCCATAATTTAATTACTTCCAGTGACAATTGTTCAGTTTATCTGATCTGATAAATATGGGATCCTCTATTCTTTGGATTTGTATGTTAGCAATCAGATGAAAGAATAAAGTTCTCTTATATATCAATCTTTTTTATCCACTTTATCCATTCCATAAAAAAAGAAATAAATTGGATTTCTTTTTCAATCTATCTATCTGTTTTAAATCATTGGTGGTTCAATTTGAATGGATTGATCTTTCTTATGATGATTAAAAAAAATGTTGCATTTATAAATATGGGGATTAATTAATTATTGCTGAGACTTTTTCAGAAAATATCTACCCATTCGTAACCATATAGAAGGAAAAAAGTATAGATTACTATTTACCGACAGACCCAATGACTATTCATGATTCCATAATTGAATCAATTACATACTGGTTCCAAACTAGAGGAATGTTATGGTAAAACTTCGTTTGAAACGATGTGGTAGAAAGCAACGTGCGACTTGAAGGACATGATCAGCTGTGGATGTAAGAATCCACCATTTTATTAGGAATGAAAGTGCTCTTGGCTCGACATCCTTTGTTCTGTTCGACTAGAACCCCCAGTTTTTTGTTGGGTTGTAATGTAAATAGTACATGATGGAGCTCAAGTAGAAAGTATTGATTCATTTCTCAAGGGCAAGGGTCTAGGGTTAGTGCCAATGAATAAGTTGGAACAACTTCGTAAGTATATCTTCGATATAGAAATCGAAAGGGTTCAATTCGAGAAAGTTTCAAATCCAAAAGGAAAATTTGTTGGACTTGGTAAAACTGTTTCGATCAAAAGTGTAACACGCGGGAATCAGCCGTTCTTATGATTCTTTGATAGAAAGAAATCACAAAAAAAGGTATGTTGCTGCCATTTTGAAAGGATTAAGGATCACCGAAGTAATGTCTAAACCCAATGATTCAAAGAAAAGATAAAGGATCCTGGAACAAGGAAACACCATTTTCAATTGTCTCAACAACTAAATCATAATGAAGAATAAAAACAGATTCTAAACGAGACAAGAAGGGGGTTAGAGACCACTCAATAAATGAAATGCTTAAGGGTTTTCTTTGAGCTATTTGAGAGTTATCCAACTTGAGTTATGAGTACAATTTTTTTTAGGAAAGAAAAAGGACTTAAATCATAGTCTAATTGATTTGATGATTTTATGGATCTATTTGCCACGATAATTCTATACATAGACATAACTTCGAATCATTTTTTCTTGAGCCGTACGAGGAGAAAACTTCTTATACGTTTCTAGGGGGGGTATTGTTCGTCTACATCTATCCCAATGAGCCGTCTATCGAATCGTTGCAATTGATGTTCGATCCCGAAGAGAAGGAAGAGATCTTCGGAAAGTTGGTTTTTATGATCCGATAAAGAATCAAACTTATTTAAATGTTCCCGCTATTCTATATTTCCTTGAAAAAGGCGCTCAACCTACAGGAACTGTTCATGATATTTCAAAGAAGGCA